GTGCGTTGGCTATGTTCTACAAATCATAAGGATATTGGAACTTTGTATATTTTATTAGGTTTGTGATCGGGAATAATTGGTACAAGTTTGAGGATATTAATTCGTATTGAATTGGCGCGCCCAGGAAGCTTTTTAGGTGATGACCAGCTTTATAATGTTATTGTGACTGCTCATGCATTGGTTATAATTTTTTTTATAGTTATGCCTTTGATAGTTGGTGGTTTTGGGAACTGACTGCTTCCTTTAATAATAGGCTCAATTGATATAATTTTCCCTCGTTTAAATAATTTAAGATTTTGGTTTTTACCAGCGTCTCTTTTTACTCTTTTGTTATCTACGTTTATTGAGAGTGGTTCTGGAACTGGTTGAACTTTATACCCGCCTTTATCTTCTTACACTGGGCATAGGGGGCCAGCCGTGGACATATCTTTATTTTCCTTACATTTGGCAGGTGCTTCTTCTATTGGGGGTTCAATTAATTTTCTGACTAGAATGAAGAATATATCTGTTGAAAGAATACGAGGAGAGCGGATAGTTTTATTTGTTTGATCTATAGCTGTGACAGCAGTTCTATTATTAGTTTCTTTACCAGTTTTAGCGGGAGGTATTACTATGTTGATTTTTGATCGTCATTTTAATACTTCTTTTTACGATCCTAGGGGTGGGGGAGATCCAGTTTTATACCAACACTTATTTTGGTTTTTTGGGCATCCAGAGGTTTATGTTTTGATTTTACCCGGGTTTGGGATAGTATCTCATGTAGTTGCTCATTGTGCAGGAAAGGATGAAGTGTTCGGTGTCTTGGGAATGGTTTATGCTATAGTGTGTATTGGTGTTTTGGGGTTTATTGTTTGAGGCCATCATATATTTACCGTAGGAATAGATGTAGACTCTCGAGCTTATTTTACTTCAGCTACAATAATTATTGCTGTCCCGACTGGGGTTAAAGTATTTAGTTGATTAGCTACTCTTAATGGGGGAAACCTATTACATGAGCCAGCACTTTATTGAGCAGTTGGTTTCATTTTTCTTTTTACTGTGGGGGGTCTTACTGGTATTATGCTATCGAACTCTTCTCTTGATGTAGCGTTGCATGATACTTACTATGTTACTGCTCATTTTCATTATGTTCTTTCCATGGGTGCAGTGTTTGCTCTATTTTGTGGTTTCTTTCATTGATTTCCTTTGTTTTATGGATATTGCTATCATGAGCGTTGAAGTAAAGCTCATTTTTTTATTATGTTTATTGGTGTAAATATTACTTTTTTCCCTCAACATTTCCTTGGTCTTAGCGGAATACCCCGCCGTTATTCTGATTATCCAGATTGTTTTATAAAATGGCATGTAGTATCATCTCTGGGTTCATGATTAAGATTTGTTAGTGTTTTGTATTTTCTTTTTATTGTGTGGGAAGCTTTAGTAAGACAACGGGGTGTTGTGTGTAAGAGGAACCGGCCTGGGGCCATTGAATGAAGGTGAGAATGGTGTTGTCCTTTATCATTTCATAATCAAGATGAGCCTGTGGTAGTTTTAAAATCCTTAAAGCCTGGTCTTGTTTTAAATTAGTATAGAAGTGTTTCTAAGTTTTTTCTTTTTGTTCAAAAAAAAGTGTATTTAGTCCAGGAGAAAGTGTGGATAGGGATAATATAATACCATGGTATGCATTTTTAAAAATTTTAAAGTTGTTTGATAGTTATATTTATTACTCTTCTTTGATGTTTTTTCTATTTTTAAGATTCTCTTATTTTTTCCATAGTTTTAATGGTTTTTAATGCGTAAAAAAAATGGATATATAAGCATGGGGTGTATTAGTAATAATAGTATATAAGATTAATAGAGATAATTAAAAATAACGGAAAATATTGTGATTTATAAGCAACAAATTTAAGGAAAAGGGGTAAAGAGACGAAGAAATGAAGAGAAAGATAAATTAGATGGATACATGATAAAACACTACTCAGGGAAAAAAACAGAATAAAGACGGAAATAAAGAAAGGAAATAGATCTAATTAAGTTAAAATGCTATGGCAATAGTATTTTTGTGGTTGGTATATTTTTTATTTTTAAGTACATCTTTTTTAATTTTTGAAAATTATCATTTTGGTAAAATAGAAATAGATTTTAGGTCGTTTAGGAAGATTTTATATTTGGATAAAAAATAATAAAAATATGGAAACTTTTGGGAAACTATTTGTTCGTGATTTCTCTGGTGGGTATTTAACTTTTCGTTAAATATGAGGGGGTATGTCTCTCATAATATATACCATCTAGAGTAAAAAAGCAATTAATTAAAAAAAAAAAAAAAAAAAGAAAAAGCCTAAATTAGTAAGTATGATATAATTGAATTCAGGTGATAGTGGAAGAAGAAATAAGTTTACTAAGTGAAAACTAAAAATATTCAAAAAAAAATCTTTTTTTAAAAATAATGTAAAAGTCTCCAAAAAGCCTGAAAAAATGGTCAATGTATACTTGTTAAAAGTTGGATAAAACTAGTTTTGAGGTATTTAAGACTACTAGTTAGCTAAGGGAATTAGTTTATGATGTTGTTGTATTTGTATGCAGCTTGCTTTAGGGATAGTTTAAAATTAGAATAGTGGTTTTGGGGATCATTGGTGTGCAGGTGTACTCTCTAAAGCTTATATGGTGTAGAAAGCACGTAAGGTTTTCATTCTTAAGGAGGAAATATCTTTTCTATAAGTTTGGGTCCGATAGTTAAACATATAACTGTAAACTGCAAATTTTCGATTGCGCTATGCGCGCTTGGGCATAATGAGTTTGTTTTTATCCGTATTTGTTTTCTGGTTGGTTGCTATGGTGATAATGGGTGTTTGTCTTATTCTATCCATGATGGGACAATGGAGGCGTGAAAAGGTTTCCCCTTACGAGTGTGGGTTTGATCCGATGCTCAGAGCACGTAGGAGTTTTTCTTTGCGTTTTTTCTTGCTTGGTGTTTTGTTTTTGGTGTTTGATGTGGAAGTGGTTATGGTTGTCCCTATTTTATTCGTTTTATACGGCGGGGTAGAGGTAGTAGGTGTTATTTGTTTGGTGGGTTTTTTACATGTGCTTACTATTGGGTGTCTTTATGAACGTCGTGATGGATCGATGGATTGAGTTAGTGAACTATAGATTCGTATTTTATGTTGTTTTAAAATTGCTTGTGTTAATAATGAGGTGGCAGATTTAATGCGATAAGTTTAAGCCTTATATATGAAGAATTAACTTCCCTTGTTTTTTCTGGGTCAGGGAAGCAATGAGGCGCGATAAGTTTAAAGCTTATAAATGAAGTTTTATTTCCCCTGTCTAGTGCCAATAATAGTTCCACAGTTTTTAGTTTTAGCTTGTTTTGTTGTAGTAGTGTGTTTGTTTTTGTTGTGTAGAGGTTTGTTTATACGTGGGGTAAGAGGTTGTGAATTAATTATGGGTAGCTTATTCTAATATTAAATAATCGTCTTATTTGTTGGGTGGCTGACAGAAAGTTAATGTGTTTAGTTTAGGTCTAAAAAATGAGTTGTTGTAGCTCGCTACCTTTTTATAAATTAAAGCTTTGTTGAAGCGTTGAGCTTTTAACTCAGAGAAACCTTTCTGGTTAATTTATGTGTAGTTAGAATTTCTACATGCGTTTTTAGATAATGTATTTTATCATGGTATTAGATTTATTCCAACGCTTGAATACATAGTACTTTATGGGTTAAGAGAAAACATGGGTTAGTGCATGCTTTTGCTCGTGTCTATCAGTTGGCATGGTTTTTTCGACATTAGTATAAATTATTAGGCAACGCAAGAAATTGTGGCCTAGAAGTTTTGGATGAGAGTGGCTAAAATGAATGCCAGCAGCCGCGGTTAGATTCATGCTTTATTAAATCTTGACGGTTTTATTAGATGCATTTAACTAATAGCTTTAGAAGGTGTGGAACAGGGGTGTAATTTTTTTTCCACGTGCTTAGATCAAAAAAAGTTGTGATGTTTCTTATGAAAGCATGGTTAAAAACCGGGATTTGATACCCCGTTATTCATGAGGTAAAATAAGATTACCAGATGACTAAAAGTTGGTTCTTCAAAGTTAAATGAATAGGCGGCCTCCAACAAACATACAGGGGAATCTGGGAGTTAAAAGATGATCCGCTTACATTTGTTCTTTTTCTTATTTTGCATATGTATGGTTGTTTATGAATCAATATGCGTAAGATATTGGTGTAATTCTCATTAGTTAAAAGTAGTGGGAAATAATTCAGATTAACATGTAGCTATGATAAAGCCATCCTGGATGACAGTTGGGAAATCACTTATATACTAAATTAAGTATATATCGTCGGCCGAGAAAGTTGAAAATTTTCTTGAAAGAAGGACTTGTGAGTAAGTTTGCTAAATAATAGTAGGCTGAAAAGGACACTGGAGGAGTACTAATCGCCCGTCGCTCGCGGAGAAATCTGAGATAAGTCGTAACAAGGTAACGGTACCGGAAGGTGTTGTTAAATAGTTAAAAATATATAAAGTAGTATTAAAGTACGTTGGGTTTTGATTCCATAGGAGCACAATAATCGGTGCCTTTATATTATGATTATCTTTGCCACAAAATGGCTGAAGTTTTAGGCGGTTGGTTGTAAACCTTCTCATGAGTCTCCTCTTTTGTGATTTTGTGTCATTAGATTTGTTATCGGGTTTCGATTCTTATAATATAAGGGGATTGTCGTCCTTACCATTGCGGTTTAGTTTCTATTTTATTTTGATTTTGATAAGAACTTTGTTTTATTCTACTATTACTGTATTTGGTGGAGCTTTTGTTAAAAGGTTAAGAATTAGATGGAGTATATTTAAAAGCTCAAGTGGTTTGAATCTGTCAGGATTTCCATTGATTGTATGTTCTCTTTTCATTTTTTTAATGGGAGTAAATATGATGGGTTTGGTACCTTTTTCTTTTAGTGTAACTTCTCATTTAATGGTTGGTCCAGCTTTGGCGTGTTTAATGTGGGGGTCTTTATGATTTTCAGGGCATCGAATTAGGCCTAAGCAAAATTTAACTAGATTGGTGCCTAGGTTTGCTCCAATATTTCTAGTCCCTTTTTTGTTGTTGGTTGAAATTGTTACTATTAGTTCTCGTCCGATTACTCTTGGCTTTCGATTAATAATTAATATTATTGCTGGCCACTTAATTTTGTCTATGGGAACAAATGTTAATAGATTTATTTCTTTAAAGGGTGTATTGTTAAATTTAAGTGGGCCTTTTTACGGAAGGGTCTATTTTTCTTTACTTGCATGAATAGGGTTGATAGCCGCTGAATTAGCTGTTGGGTTAATTCAAGCTTTCATTTTTTGTTCTTTATTAAGTCTTTATACTAATGACCACGCTAATTAGTGTTTTTGTTATTAAGCTCTTTTTGTTATTAAGCTTTTTTTGGTTTTTTAGTCAATTATGGCGTGTTGATTTCGGCTCAGCGAGAATGGTAGTAGAACCATAAAAACTTTATAAAGTAAACTAATTAAAGTTGTCGGGCTCATGCCCCGAACATGTCTTTTGATCTTTATAAGATAAAATAGAATAAAGTTAAGTTCATTTCATTTACACTGAAAGGGTCAATCTGTAGTTGTTTTATTAGGTGATTATTGGTCTTGTTATATGTATACTTTTTTTAGGTTTGTTAGGAAGATTAGAGTTATCGGTTGCTGGGTTGTCTATACTTGGTGCGATAGCTATGCCTTTATTTTTATGCTCTCAGTACTCTGAGTTAATTGGAGTTTTTAATTTGGATTTTTCAGGGCAGTCCCTAGTAGTTCTTAGAATTTATATTAGATTTTTAATGGTTATGGGCAGGGCCACGGTTTCTCGTTTTAGTAGATTTAATAGGCTTATTGCTTGTATTGGTGTTTTGTTAATTTGTGCTTTTAGTGTAAGAGCTACTTTCTTCTTCTTTATTCTTTTTGAAGGTGTGTTGTTCCCCACATTATTGTTGATTGTTGGGTGGGGTTATCAACCTGAGCGGTTGCAAGCAGTTGTTTATATAGTTATTTATACTGTTATAGGTTCATTGCCTCTTTTGTATGGGTTTGGAAAATTATATTTTAATTATGGAAGTGATAATTTATTTAGGTTGGAGTATTTTCTTGATAAAAGAGTTTTGAGGTTTAGTTGGCTTTATTTGTTAGCATTTTTAGTTAAGCTTCCTGTTTTTCCTTTACATCTATGGCTTCCTAAGGCTCATGTAGAGGCTCCAGTTGCTGGTTCTATAATTTTAGCAGGTCTTTTGCTTAAGCTAGGGGGTTATGGTATTATTCGTTTAAGAGGCCTTCTTATTATTAAAAGAATAAGAATAACTACCACGTTAGCAGTAATAGTTAGGCTTTTTGGAGGAATTCTTACAAGCATGGTTTGCTTACGTCAACCAGATTTCAAATCTTTAGTAGCGTATTCTTCTGTTGGGCATATAAGTTTTGTATTAGTTGGTTTGTTGAGTAACACTCTATGAGGGTTTATAGGTGCGATGTTGGTTATAATTGGGCATGGATTGTGTTCTTCTGGATTATTCTCTTTGGTTAATATTTTTTATATGAGAAGTCGTTCTCGTTTGCTGGCAATAAATAAAGGTTATTTAATATTAAGCCCTTGTGTAGCTTTGTTATGTTTTTTGTTGGGAGTTAGAAATATGGCTAGTCCACCTAGATTGAATTTGTTTGGAGAACTTTTTATTTATATAGCGGGGGCTTCTATAAATGTGTTGTTTCTTCCTTTATTAATGCTGTTGAGGTTTTTAAGTGCATGTTATAGGCTTTATATTTATGTTAGTTCTCAGCACGGGAAGTGTATTAATAGGTTAGATTCACGTATAAGGTTTTCAATAGCAGATATTTCTGTGTTGACTTTTCATTGAATGCCATTAAATTTTTTGTTTGTAGTAATTCCATAGGCTAGGTAGTTTAGTTTATTTAAAACTTTTGACTGTTAATTAAATAAAGGGTTATTGCCCTCTAGCTAAAAATGCCACGTAATGCTTTTTATTTGGTTGGGCCAAGCCCATGGCCTGTTTTTACTTCTATAGGAGCTTTTTGTATGGCAGTAGGTTTTGTTTCTTGGTTTCATAAACATGGTTATACTCTTTTATTAATTGGTGTGATTGTGTTGATTTTTTCTTTAAGACAGTGGTGGCGAGATGTTATGCGTGAAGGTGATTTAGGGTTTCACACTTCATATGTTGTTAAAGGTTTGCGGGACGGGTTTATTCTCTTTTTGATTTCAGAGATTATATTTTTCTTTTCTTTATTTTGAGCTTTCTTTCATATAAGCTTAGCTCCTGACATTTCAATGGGGTGTATATGGCCTCCTAAGGGTTTGGAGACTTTAGATCCTATAAAAGTTCCATTATGTGGAACAACAGTGTTAGTCGGTTCTGGTGCATCGTTGATGTATTCTCATGCTGCTATTCGTGCAGGTTTAAATAATCATGCAGTTTTGGGAACTTTTTACACTATTGTATTAGGCTTGTTTTTTACGCGATTACAAGGGTATGAATATTATTGGGCTAGGTTTACTATTGCTGATAGTGCTTATGGTAGTTTGTTTTATATTATAACAGGATTTCACGGTCTTCATGTTATGTTCGGTACAGGGTTTTTACTAGTGAGTTTGGTTCGATTGATTCGTAATCGGTTTACCCCACGTAACCATTTTGGGTTTATGGTGTGTTCTTGATATTGGCATTTTGTTGATGTTGTTTGAATTGGTTTATATTTAGTTGTTTATTGCTGGGGTAGTTAATACTAGTAGCTTAATTTAAAGCGCTCTGCTGAAAATGGAGAAGATGATGCACTATCCAGTGTTATAAAAAAGCAGGTGCATAACAGGGCTGCTAACTCTGTTTTAAGGGGTTCAATCTCTTTTTTTTTATTGATATATAGGTTTATTAATTAAATTTCTTTATTATTTTTTACTTTTTCGTAAGATTTTATAAGTTTATTAATAGTAAGATTTAATTTCTGTACCTTTTGTATAAGGGTCTATCAAGAGTTAAGTATATATATTATTTTCCCGATAGTAAAAAATTTATTAAATTGAGTTAATTTAATGTTGCACTATTACATTAAACTTTTTAATAATTGGCTAGATACTATATTGCTTTTACAGATATCTGGTTAGCTTAAAAATATATTTAGTATAGATTTTTTTAAAAAATATTCACAATATCCTGGATAAGCAGGATATGGAAATTTATTGAATTTTTTTAACAAATTTTATTAGTTGGGTAGGCTTAATGTTAGTAATTAGTTAGTTTGTTATAAAAAAACTAATGTTGGATTGTAAATTAATTTGTGGGTCATTGATTTAATAGGCTTAAATTTTAATAATTGTAATGATGATAAGAATTAGTAGAAAATGAGTTTTAAAGATATTATTTAAAATAGCTTATAATAATTTAAGTATTTGTTTGTTCAATTTTTTTGTAATAAATTCGGCAAATTTACTTTCCGAATGTTTAACAAAAACATTTCTTTCTGATTTTATAATAGAAGGTAGGCCCTGCCCAATGCTTCAAGGAGTTAATGGCTGCATAAATTTGAGTGTACTAAGGTAGCACTATAATTTGCCCTTTAAGTGGGGGCTGGTATGAATGGGTTCACGTGAGAGTTGCTGTGTCACAAAAATTTTTTTAAATTAACTTTTAGGTGAAGAGGCCTAATTAGGTTTAAAGGACGACAAGACCCTAGAAGCTTTACTGAAATAAGTTGTATGTATAATGTATTATTGCAGTTTTGTTGGGGCAACATAGTTAGAAAGTATAACTTGTTTATATAAACTTACAGGTTAAAACCACTTTGGTGAATAAGATAAGCTACTCTAGGGATAACAGCGTTATTTTTTTTAATAGTACGTATTGTAAAAGAAGTTTGCGACCTCGATGTTGGATTAAGGTATCCTTAAAGAGCATAAGTTTTAGAGGGTTGGACTGTTCGTCCATTAAAACCTTACATGATCTGAGTTCAGACCGGTGTGAGCTAGGTCAGTTTCTATCCTTATACACGCATAAATTTGATTAAGCTAGTACGAAAGGAATTTTTAATCTAAAAGTATTTAAGATTATTTAACTTAATGAGCTATTTGAAGTTTATTAAATTTCAGAGTTGTTAGAAGAAGTATGTATGATCAATATTTGCCCTTGTTTTGAAAATAAGGTTTGAGTGAGTAGAATACACTCATTGATTTAAGATGAAAAGATAGTTAATTATAATATTGGTTTGTCATTCCAAAGTTAGCAGAGTGTTGCTTTTTTTCACATTATTAGGAAAACATTGTTTGTGGTCAGCTTGCATAGTTGTTATAGTTGTTTTAACTTCTTAAATGTTAGAAACATGTCTCTTTTTTGTTTCCTGTTTGGTATGTTGTTTTATGTTAAGAATTAGGGAGCCTTTGTTTATGGGGTTGGCTTTATTTGTTGTTTCTTTTATTATTTCAATTTTATTGGGTTTAGAAATAGGAAGTCTCTTGGGTTATTTTGTTTTTTTAATTTATATCGGTGGGTTAATAGTTCTATTCGGATATGTACTTAGAATCTTCCCAAACCAGCGATTTGGGGTTCCTGTGTTATTTGTTAAATTATTATTGGCAGTTTTATTGAGATTTGTTTTGGTTTTCCATAAAAATAAGAGAGATCAATTTTTTAGTTTGGGGGACTTTGGCTCTTGCATTGGTAGGGGTAATATGTATTTGTTTGTTGCGTTTATTCTTCTTTTTGTATTGTTGCTAGTGGTTGCGTTTTGTAAAAAGCGTCGTATGCCCCTTCGAATGGTGTGGGAGTAGAATAGTTAGGGGGTGTTGTGTGGGGTTAATCCAGTTTCCTTGATGTGGAAAAGATTGAATTTTTGTTTCCAACGCTTGAGATGAGCCATAATTTATTTAATAATTCCTTTTTTATTGTTAATAATAGTCTTTTGTTTGTGAGAAGGTTTACCCCACGGGCAGTAGTTAGTGGTTTCACAAGAATTTCGAAGAAGGCTGATATACGTGTTTCACGATGAGAACTTTCCCCATTGGTATGTCGTGTTATTAGTCGATTTGAGGGTCCTTTAATAGTTTTGAGTTTTTTTACTTTAACTTTTGGTTTGGTTGTTATAATTTCAACTGATAGGCACATAACTGCTTGGGTTGGTATAGAAGTAAATATGCTTGGGTTTATATGTCTTTTGGGAATTAAATCTGTGTTACACATGCGCGTTTTGATTAATTATTTTGTTTTTCAGAGGTTTGGCTCAACTATATATTTGTTTGGGTCAAGCGTTATTTTACATTGTGAGGGGTTTAATATTGCCTTATTAGGATACCTTTTAATTCATTTAGGACTTCTTTGTAAAGCTGGTCTTTTCCCTTTCTGGGTGTGAGTGCCTTCTGTAGTAAACTCTAGTGGCTGATTTGTTGTTTATTTACTTCTAGGGATTCAAAAAATTGGTCCTTTGCTTTTATTGGGTGTATGATCCCCTTGTAGAGAGTTTTTGTATTTTGTAATTTTTGCTATAAGGATTTTGGGGGGGTTAGGTGGGTCTGTTCAGAATTCCTATCGTGATGTATTGGTGTATTCTTCTTTTGTTCATGGTGCGTGAATGTTGGTATGTCTAATTGAGTCTCAGAATTTATTTCTTTTTTATATTGGAGCTTACCTTGTACAATTAGGTTTAGTTGTTTATTATTTGTGGCGGAGAAACTCAGATTCTATAAAAAGAGGGAAATGATCTCTTATAGCCGCAAGGTCTTTGATAAGTTTGAGGGGGTTGCCCCCATTAGCTGGTTTTGTGGTAAAGATAACTGTTGTTTTTTGTGTTGGGGATAAGTTAATTTTGTTGTTTGTATTAGCTGGTTCTATTATGGCTATGTTTTATTATTTGAAAGCTGCAAACAGGTCTATTATTAAAGATTATGGGTTTTGTTCATTGGATGATGAGGATTTTTTGTGGGTTTTTCTATTTTTTACTTTCGGTCTGTATGCTTGAATTTATTTATTGGGTTGTGTGTTTTTGTAAAAAAAATTGTGGTGGAACGGATAAATTGAGTTTCGTAGAAAAGTAATTTAAAGTAAAATGTAAGGTTTCAAACCTTAATATGCAGAGTTTGTGCCTTTTCTGGTTTAGGACGTTATAAAGATATTTATAGTTAATTATTGAGGTTTGAATTTTATGCTTCTATAGTAAAATTATTATGTTTGCTTTCCAAGCAAAAGTTTCGGTGAAGGCCGATAGCAGTAATTAATAAGCTTTAACGAAATTATTTCGTTCTTCGATTTACAAAACCGATGCTTCTAAAAGCTTTTAAAGCATCCGTAAAAAATATTTTTGGTCCTTTACGTAAGCAGGATAGATTAATAAAAATTTTAAATAATAGATTGTATGATTTACCTGCACCGGCTAACTTAAGGGTTTGATGAAATTTTGGGTCATTGTTAGGTTTATGTTTGGTTTTGCAAATTGTTACTGGTTTCATCCTAAGACTCCATTATACGGCCCACACTAATATATCGTTCGATTCTCTTATTCATGTAGTTCGAGATGTAAATAATGGTTGGTTGATTCGTGGTATGCATGCTAATGGTGCGTCTCTTTTTTTTGTTTGTGCTTATTTTCATGTTGGTCGTGGTTTGTATTATGGTTCTTATAAATCGCGGATAGTATGGAACGTAGGGGTTATTTTGCTTTTCCTTCTTATGGCTACTGCTTTTTTAGGTTATGTTCTTCCTTGAGGACAAATGTCTTATTGAGGTGCAACTGTTATTACAAAATTAGTTACTGCTGTTCCTTATGTAGGTGAAATATTTTTGTACTGAATTTGGGGGGGTTACACAGTTTGTAACGCTACTTTGGTGCGATTTTATTCTTTCCATTTTATTCTTCCTTTTATTATAATTGTTTTCAGCATTCTTCATTTGCTTTACTTGCATGAAGAAGGGGCTAATAACCCGTTAGGGGTTAGTGCGGATGTAGCTTTGGTGCGATTTCATCCTTTTTACACATATAAGGATGCGGTGGGATTTTTCATTTTACTTTTTGGTCTCTTTCTTTTAGTTTGTTATTTTCCGGACCTTTTAGGGAATGTAAATAATTGAATTCCTGCAGATCCCATAAAAACTCCTCTTCAAATTGAGCCGGAGTGATACTTTTTATTTGCTTACTCTATTCTTCGTTCAATTCCTAATAAAGTGGGTGGAGCTGCTGCGTTGGTGGTATCAGTTTTCATTTTATTTTTTATTCCTAGAATGCATACAGGTCAGTTTCGTTCTAACAGGTTTTATCCTTTAGGTCAATTTTGTTTTTGGGCTTTAATTGTGGCTTGAGTAGGTTTAACATGAATTGGTGCTTGTCCGGTACAACATCCTTATGATTCTCTAGGATGTATTTTTACTTTCTTTTATTTTTTCTTTATTATACTAATTCCTTTGAGACAGGGTGTGTGGGATTGATTAATTAGATAGATTTATATTAGGACTTATCTAATATAAATAAGTTATTTGACTTAATTTTTAGAGTTAGCAAACTACATTATAGGATTTATTAATGCTGGGCTTGGTTATGTCACCCAATTAGCATTAATTAGTGTGAAATTATATTTAAACAAATTAATGCTACTTTTTAGTTTCTTCATTTTTATTTTTGGTGTGGTCTTGATGTGTGTACGTAGGATACACTTGATTACAATTTTTCTAGGAATAGAATTTAGGGCATTAGGGGTTTTTTCAGTTATTGGGTCTTTATCGGCGTATAACAGGTTATTTGTCCTTTTAGTTGTGATCTGTATTAGGGTTTCTGAAGCAGCTATTATGCTGTCTTTGATGGTTATAATAACTCGTATGTATGGGAATGATCGATGTTTTAGCCTAATAACTGATAAGAGTTAGTACAGTACTTTAATAAAAAGGATTGATTTGCATTCAGTTATTGGGTTATATGCCCCTATACTTTGTTTAAAGTTAGTTTATTAAAACGTTAGTTTGTGGTACTAAAAATGTCTATTTTAGGCCCTTTAAGGTGAAGCACTATATCAAGGATGTTTTAGTAGTTGTGGCCAGGGGAGCATTTCTTTTAATTGTTGTTGTTTGAGTGGATTCCCGCCTAGTAGAGTCAGATTTCGAGTGATTTTATTCTCGTATTGACTTCGATATTCCTCCCATTTTTGGTCGATTCAACCAAAAATGTTCAGACATTGTGGCTGCTCTCATTTGGTTTTTCATAGATCATGAACATACTTGTTTTGATTTTTGGATTTCGGTTTTTGGTTTTTTCGGATGAGCTGCAGTTCATATCTATGTTGGAGAGCCAAAAAGTAGATATATTGCGATTGTGTTACCCATATTAATGGTACTTTGAATTTGTTATTATTTTTGGTAGATGTTATTATTTTTGGTAGATGTTGTTAATTTTTATCTTTGTTAATAGAGGAATATTTTATTTTATATATAAGTTAGTTAAATATTTTTTATTTTGTTTAGTTTAAGTATAATAGGAAATATAATAAGTTGTTAGTTTCTTGTTGAATTGTTTGGTTAGCTATTTAGCTAGGAATTTAATTTGTTGTGTAGTGTTTAAAGTGGTTTTGTAGTGTTTAAAGTGGTTTTGTAGTGTTTAAAGTGGTTTTGTAGTATTTAAACTATTTTAAGGGATTTTGTATATAGGTTGGCTGAGGTTTAATAAGAATTAACAGAAATAATTCCATGTTCGTCATTTGTTCTATTAGTTTGATAATTAATTTTACCTGAGTATTCGGGCACAAGCAAAATGCTTCGCGTATTTGACATTGTTTTGAAGTGTTTTACAACTATACTTATTCTAATAATTATTGTGGGGGTGATTGACTTATTTATAGATATGGTAATGTTTTCTAGTTACCCAGACTCATTCTGTGAATTATTAACGTTGACAATTGTTGTCGTTCGTAAGGTTGTAACATATTGACCTATAAAAATTTGTCTTTATTTCTTTGTTCCTTTTATGTGTGGTTTTTTACTGGGTAAGAAAAATAAGGGCTGTATTTATACTTATTTTGTGTTAGTGTGTAGTAATGTTGTAATTGTAGGTTGTTGTTATCTTATTGTAGGGAAAACAATAGGTGAGTTAGCTCTTTTTGCGCTTGGGTTTTTTGCATTAGTGGTTTTTTGAATTTGCTATTATTATGATTAGGTATGGGTAAGCTTTAGTTTGTTGCTCATCAAGACTTTTCCCGCTAATTTTGCTTTAATTTACTTGTTATTCTTTTTTGTCAAATAAGGGTAACTGTGACGGTGTTTAAAGAAATTAGTTAAAGCACAAAACGGGAATTGGGATGTTTAGTTAGGTTAGTTTATAAAACGTTAGTATGCTTACTAAAGATGTCTTTTGACACTTAAAAATGAACTTTAAAGTTAATGAAGTTTTAGGTTGTATTTTTATGATTTTAGGATGGGGTGTAATAAGTATAATTCCTTTTTTTAGTACTTTAGTTCTTGTTGACTATAGAATTTGATTATCTAGAAATTTGTCGGTAAATTTAATATTATTATTGGATCAAGTTAGTGGGTTGTTTATAGCTGCTATTTTTTTGATTTCGGGTTCTGTTTTAGTTTACTGTTCTTGGTATATGGTTGATGAGATTTATTTTTCTCGTTTTATTTATCTTGTTGTGCTTTTTGTTTTATCTATAATATCCTTAATTATAATTCCTAACTTAATTGCTCTTTTGCTTGGATGAGATGGGCTTGGCATTACCTCTTTTTTATTGGTGGTATATTATCAAAACAATAAATCTTTGGGGGCAGGTATAGTTACAGCTTTGACTAACCGAGTTGGAGATTCTATCCTTTTATGTATTATTGGTGTGTTTGCCAGGGAGGGTGGGTGAGTGTTATTTAAGTTTTTGCCTAGTACAAGGTATTTTTGAGTTCCTTTTCTTTTAGTAATAGCTGCTATTACTAAAAGGGCTCAAGTGCCATATTCGGCGTGGCTCCCTGCCGCAATAGCTGCTCCTACCCCTGTTTCTGCATTAGTTCACTCATCTACTTTGGTTACAGCTGGGGTATATCTTCTAATTCGTTCTTATCCGATTCTTTCTCAAAGAGATTTTTCTTTAGGGGTACTAAAATGTCTCAGGCTTTTTACTTTATTAATGGCTGGGAGAGTGGCTCTAGTTGAGGTGGATTTAAAAAAAATTGTAGCATTATCTACTTTAAGTCAGTTGAGGATAATGTTATTTGCTGTTTCAATTTGCTTACCAAAAGTGGCTTTTTTTCATCTTATTACTCATGCTATATTTAAATCTCTTTTGTTTTTAAGTGCAGGGGTTGTGATCCACGGAAGATTAAAATGGCAGGATATTCGCTTTTTAGGAAAAAATTGAGCGCGTTTGCCAGTCAGGATAAGTTGTATTACTATTGCTAGGCTTTCTTTATGTGGCATGCCTTTTTTGAGAGGGTTTTATTCAAAAGATTTGATTATTGAGATAAGATTCCAAGGCGGTGATAGATTGGTTATTTATTTTATATTAGTTCTTGGAACTTTATTTACTTCTTGGTATTCCCTTCGTCTCATGTTTAACTTGTTTTTGGGTGTAAACAAGAGTGTTAGCCCTGTTTTTTATTCGGCTGAAGATAGAAGTGTTAAATTTGCTTACAGTGGGTTATTAATCAGCTCTGTGGTTATAGGGTTTTTATTAATTAATTTAGTTTCAGACCTTGATTTTTTGGCTATGGTAAGTAATGTCGAAAAATTTGTTGTTATATTATTGGTGGTGCTAGCTCTTAGTGTTATTGAGGTTTCTGTAGGATGAAAGGGGGGAAATAAGTTTCTTGTAGTTGTATATGGTTATCTGGCTAGTATGTGGCATTTTAAGCCTTTGTTGGCTCAGTTTAGTCCTAACGTTGGTTTAAAGTTAGCTAGTCTTATTACAGTTAGTATAGAAAAAGGATGGCTAGAAAAAGTGGGGCCTCAAGGGGTGTTCAAAAGTGTCCAAACTTTGGGTTTAAGTAATCAAAAAATTCAGTCTTACCATTTTTTAAAAATTGTATTAAGGTTGCTTTTTAGGCTACTTTTTGTGATAATTTTAGGGGTAAAGTTGTAGTTTGTTACTATAATTTTTATTTATAAATGCCATTATGAGGTAGATTTAGGTTTCAAGATTGTTATTATCATATTGGGGAGTATCTTGGTTTGTTCCATGAGGGTGTGATGTGTCTTATCGTTTTTATTTTATCTGTTGTGATGTATGGAGCGGGATGAGTTTTTACCTCGGGAAGAAGGTTTCGTTATTTACGTGAAGCACAAGCTGTAGAAACAGCATGAACTATTATTCCTAGGGTGTGTTTAGTTTGTGTGGCTATTCCTTCTATGCATCTGTTGTACGTAATAGATGAAATTGGTAGCCCTAAGTTCTGCTTTAAAGCAATTGGTCATCAGTGATTCTGGTCATATGAGTTTATGGGGGACCAAGAAGACGTTTTAGGTTTTGATTCTTTTATGGAGCGTGAGACAGACGGAGGTTATCGATTATTGGATGTAGACCAACGGATGGTTGCACCGGCTAATACTGGAATTCGGTGTATGGTGAGAAGGGCAGATGTTATTCATTCTTTTGCCCTACCTGGGTGTATATTGAAGGTAGATGCAATTCCAGGTCGTGTAAATGAAGTGCCTATAACTGTAAATATATGTGGAGTTTTATACGGCCAGTGTTCTGAAATTTGTGGTGCAAATCACAGATTTATGCCAATTGTGATTGAATTTATTCACCCGCGAGTATATAATTTATGGCACTGAGCTGCTGTAGAGTCGTTCGACATTAAAGTTTTATAGTGTGTGAGAGTTTTGTCTTTAAATGTAAATAAAATAGGTAGAATTAGCAAGAAAATTTGCTCTTGTTTAATAAAATTAATAATGCAAGTTATCAGCTTTGTCTTACCAGGAATTTTTGGTCTATTAGCAGTAGGATGATTTACATTAGTTGAGCGCAAAGTGTTGGGATATATTATAACTCGTAAAGGCCCTAATAAGGTAGGGTTTTTAGGGCTAATGCAGCCAATAAGTGATGGGGCTAAACTATTTTCTAAAGAGATACTTGTACCAATATATAGGAATTTTGTGCCATTTTTGGTGTGTCCCGTGGTGACTTTTTTCATCGCCTTATTACTGTGATTACTATACCCATTCCATTCTTCAGAGGGTGTATTTATGTGCGGGGTATTATTTTATCTAGCAAATTCTGGTGCAAACGTTTACGGAGTAATGGTGGCAGGGTGAGCATCAAATTCAAAATATGCTCTTTTAGGTGCCATGCGGGCTATGGCACAAAGTATTTCATACGAAGTGAGAATAGCGTTAGTGCTGTTAAGATGTGTTTTTATGGTAGGGTCAATACATCTTCAATCAATTAAGTTGTGGCAGGAGAAGTCATTGTTTATTGTGGGTGTGGCAATTTTACCTTGTTTTGTGGTGTGACTAATCTCCATGCTAGCAGAGACCAATCGTGCACCATTTGATTTTGTAGAGGGCGAATCAGAGCTGGTGTCAGGTTTTAACGTGGAGTATAGTAGAGGTGGCTTTGCTCTTATTTATATAGCAGAATATTCTAATATGCTATTTAACAGCCTGTTTACATGCGCAATATTTTTGGGTACAAGTGATGCAATAATGGTTGGTCAGGCTTGGCTCTTTCTTTTTTTTTTTCTGTGGGCTCGTGGGACTTTTCCTCGTTTTCGATATGATATGTTAATAAGGTTGGCGTGAAAGACTTTCTTATGTCTCGTTTTGGGGTTGAGTTTATTTATTTCTATAGTTATTTATATTTTGGCTTAGGC